TGGTTCTGTCAAGCTAGCAATATGCTGTGTATTATCCACGATTTCGACATACGTGGGTGAGATGATATCTTTGGCGGTTATAGATCCTGGGCCTCTGGCACAAATGGCCGCGTCACAAGTTCCATATAGATTACTTCTCAATACAATTTCTTTCAAATTCATTAAAATTTCATGGACTGATTCGTGAATACCCACTATGGTAGAATATTCATGGGGTATTTTCGCAGATTTTGCGCGTGTGATACACGTTCCTTCTATTTCTCCAAGCAAAGCTCGTCGCATCGCAATGCCTATTGTGTCAGCTTGACCTTTCCGAAGTGGAGACAGAATAAATCGTCCATAAGAAAGACGTTTACTGTCTGCTCTTGATTCAACACACTTCCACTGTAGTGTCCGAGTATCTACTCTTACTTGCTCTCGAACCATAATAATATTATTTGATCGGATCATTAGAATCATTTATTTCTCTTGTTTTTCTTGCTGGTGAAATATCTTCCATTTTTATTTTTACACACGTCTTTTTTTCGGAGGTCTACAGCCATTATGTGGCAAAGGAGTTACATCCCGTACAAGAGTTACTCGTATACCACTTTTGCGAATAGCTCGTAATGCTGCGTCTCTCCCGAGACCGGCACCTTTTATCAAGACTTCGGCTCGTTGCATCACTACTGTACGAATAGCGTTTACTGCTGCGGTTTCAGCAGCAAAGGGCGTCCCTTTTCGTGTACCCCGGAAACCACAATTGCCGGCAGAAGACGAAGAAACCACTCGACCCCGTACATCTGTAACAGTCACAATGGTATTATTAAAACCGGCTTGAACATGAATAACCCCTTTTGGTATTCTACGTGTCCTCTTACGTGAACCAATACGTCGATTCCTACGTGAACGAAATTTCAGTATAGCTTTTACCATATTTTATCATCTCATAAATATGAGTCACAGAGATATGGATCTATCCATTTTTGACGATCGGGCCTTTCTCGACTTTGATTATCCTTGTCTTTGTTTATGCCTTGGATTAGAGCAAATTACTCGAATTCGGCCCTGACGGCGTATTAATCGGCATTTTTCACAAATTTTACGAACAGAGGCTCTTATTTTCATATTTGCCGACTTTTAACCTTAATTCTGAATCTACTTTTTGGAAGAAAATAAGTTTCTTGAAATTTTTCCTATCGAATCATATTGAATCAATGGCTAAAATGGTGGGGTTCAAAAAAAATACCTACATTTTTGACGCTTATTTTTCGCAAAGTCGAAAAATTCTACTAATTGAATACTAGTCTAATAAAACTAAGTGGTAGCTTTCCCAAAAGATAACCGAGAACTAGATCATTAGTATCGAAATGAACCCGAAAGATGACGTCGGAAACGGATTTGATAATGAAACTTTCCTGAATCGATTTCTTTTTTTCAGTTTCACGAAAACGGTAGCACCTTCTTTATTCTGTCTGTACGAGATAAAACAATATATGTAGGTTTGAAAGATAAGGTCCTAGGTTAGATACGCTATTAGACAACCTGGCCCCTTTCTTTGTCACAAATAGAACGTTTCGAATTTCACTTGGGGAGTTTTTTGGAAAATCTAAGGATTACCATATATCGCCGCCTCTTCGTTCTAAATATTATAAGAATTACCATATATAACACAAACATTCTCCGCCTATTCTTTCTAATCGAGCCTCTCGGTCTGTCATTATACCTCGAGAAGTAGAAAGAATTACAATCCCCATCCCGCCCAAAATTCGCGGAATTCGTTGATAGTTAGAATAAATTCGTAGACCGGGTCGACTGATGCGTTTTAAATTTAAAACTTTTCGATTTCTATAAGGCTCGTTCCGATTTCTTCTATATCGTAGGGTTAAAACCAAAAAAGATTTGTTCTTTTCTTGATGTTTTCTCACGTTTTCGATAAAACCTTCTCGTAAAAGTATTTTAACAATACTTTCGCTGATATTTGTAAAGGCTATTCGAACCACTCTTTTTCTATTCATATCAGCATTTCGTATAGAGGTTAGTATGTCACCAATAGTATCTTTACCCATAATTAATTAAAAGTATTGGTCCCCCAAAATTTGGATATAATAAACATGTTTTTCTTGTTTTTTCTTTGTTTATGACTAGGAATTTTTCCAAGGTATATGCGTGAGACACAGTCTAGTAATTGAATCTTAATTTAGTGCTTTTAAATAACTACTATAAACAGAACTAGATTTTTTATGAAACGATCTGAGGGGGGAATTAGATTATGATCTCATTTTATAATACTTCGGGAGCTAATGAAACTATTTTAGTAAAATTGAACTGTCTCAATTCCTCTGCAATCGCACCAAAAACTCGCGTTCCTTTTGGATTGCCCGCTTGATCAATGACAACTGCAGCATTGTCATCATAACGTATTATCATACCGTCGTCGCGTTTGAGTTCTTTACAAGTACGTACAATTACAGCTCTGACCACTTCTGATCTTTCTAGCGACATTTTTGGCACTGCCTCTTTGATCACAGCAACAATCACGTCACCAATATGAGCATATCGACGATTGCTAGCTCCTATGATTCGAATACACATCAATTTTCGAGCCCCGCTGTTATCTGCTACATTCAAATAGGTCTGAGGTTGAATCATATCTTTTTTTTGTGAAAATGCAAAGTAAAGGGCGAAGAAAAATAGAAATATTGTTTGTCCAAAAAACGAAACCTGCATCTGTGATTATTTTTTATCCACAAAACTTATTTCTTTTGCTTTATGCATTTCAAAATTTTATCCTGAAACAATGAATTGAGTTCGTATAGGCATTTTGGACGCTGCTATTGAAATAGCCCTTCTGGCTATATTTTCTGTTACTCCACCGATTTCATAAAGTATTCGACCTGGTTTAACAACAGCTACCCAATATTCAGGAGATCCTTTCCCCGAACCCATACGTGTTTCTGCGGCCCTTACAGTAACCGGTTTGTCTGGAAATATACGTACCCATATCTTTCCACCGCGGCGTGCATTTCGTGTCATTGCCCGTCGACCTGCTTCGATTTGTCTAGATGTGATCCAAGCGGGTTCAAGTGCCTGAAGAGCATATTTACCGAAAGAAATATGATTACCTCGATAAGATAGTCCCTTCATTCTTCCTCTATGTTGTGTACGGAATCTGGTTCGTTTGGGGTTATAGTTGATGGTTGGGTTTGAATTCCATCGCTACTCCAGAATCGGACGTGAGAGTTTCTTCTCATCCGGCTCCTCGCGAATAAAGGCATTCAAAAAGATTGAATTCTCGGGAAATTTAGATAGACTAGAATTTGAATTAAGATATACTTGTAGTTCATAAAATAGACATCTATTTCATAACTATAAGTAAGACACCAAAGTAGCGCGTTCATCGAATGGATAGAAAATCTGGTAGTAATTTCTTTGCTGTTTCTATAGATAGCTAAACGTTTCAAATAATTATTTCTATAGAATATCTCTATAATTGTATTGGTTTTGAGAATCGTAAAAGAAATCTTTCTTTTGTTTTAGCCTTTAATTTCATCGTCGTATCATATGTAATTGATCACCTTTTGTAATCCAAGAAAATCAAGTTTTCGCGGGCGAATATTTACTCTTTCAATTCACTTTCGATTTAGGTTCTAGCCAGAGTTTCTAACTTGTTCGAATAGATGAATTGGTCTATGGTTCGTTCCGCCATCCAGATCAATGAATCGTTAGAATTCGTGTTCAATAGAATTTTTTAGATCCACAGGTTCCGTCGTTCTCATCGCTTCTTACTTAATGGTTAGGTCTGAATTCTCTGCAATGGAGCTTGTAATTCAATTTCTTCTTGAGTCAATCTTCTCAGTCTTTATTGGCTCGAAGCTCTCCATTTTTGTGTATAGACGGATTCATTTTTTTATGGATGAATCTGTATGCATGCTATTACATTGCACTTTTTATGAGATAACTCATAGACCTTACATATTCCCTATTGGAATTAGATATCATAACTATTCGTTTGCTTTCTTTCTCTCACCTTTCCATTTATCCACACCCTTATTTTCTTTTCTCGATTTCGATGCATAACTTCGAATGCACAACTTCGAATCTGATTTTTTTGTTTCTGCAAAAAGGTTTGAGTTGCTACAAGGATATGACGGATCTGTCATATCTTGACTGGTTCTTTGGATCCAGATAATGCGAAGCGATGAGTTGGTTATTTTTCTAGAGTTATTAGTTTATACTAGGGGGCTTTTTTTTTTTTTTTTTACTAACCCTAAAAAACCGACGAGTCACACACTAAGCATAGCAATTATATCAAGCGTTCAATTGAATTTTTATTCAAACCTATAGAATTACGAAGAATTAACCGTTCAAAAAAGTTTTGGTTTTTGATTGAACAGAAAACGAAGAAATGGTTTTCTCGTTTTTTAGTACATCACCAAATGGAAGGGAAGGTCAAGTCAAGGTTTCTTATTCTCCATCTATAAATATCCAAATTTTAATGCCTAATACCCCATAGATAGTTCGAACTGGATAGGAACAATAATCTATTTTAGCTTGAATCGTTTGTAGGGGAACTCTACCTTCTCGGATCCATTCAACCCGCGCAATTTCTTTTCCGTCAAGACGGCCTGCAATTTGTACTCGAATTCCTTTTGTATTTGCTTTTTCAGTTAATTCAATTGCTTTTTTCATTGCTTTTCGAAACGAAACTCTATTTCTTAATTGGTCGGCTATAAATTCTGCAAGAATATTAGGATTTCTATAAGGCTGTGCAATTCTTATGATAGTAAGGTTAAATTTTCGATTCACACAATAAAATTCTTTTTGTAGATTTCTCTGTAATTCTTCGATTTCTCGAGGTCGATTTTTGTCGAATAATTTTGTGGATGCCGTATAGAGTTTTATTTTGATTACATCGATTCGTTTTTGAATTTCTATACGTGTAATTCCTTCGACAACGGAAGATATTTTCAGATTTTTATGAACATAATTCTTGATATAATGTCTTATTTTTGCATCTT